AAAAAAATTGAGACTTTTTACATACAAAGTATTTACTTGTTACTAATAGAGTCTAGCCTCTGTTCTTCTTTAGATCCCTTGTTGCACTCCGATAGTATGATATATCATAAATCGGGTCAATGCAAAAGAAATGAGTGCATTTCCATACTATTAAGTAAGTGAAATAGATAAAACAAAATCTGTATTATGCCGCATCACTTATTCTACTGGATCTTACGGAGCCTGTTCACGCACCACATAATCAAGTCTGATCATAGAAAAGATTCTCTTCAAGTGAACCAGCCTATCCTCTGTATGGGGCTTACACGGTGGTTGGAACAAAGACACATTTAGTTGTGAATTCAAACAAATGTGGCAGATAAGGAATATATCTGCACGGACTAATCAATAGTTCAAGTCACACACTCCCATAATCCATTTTCTCTTCGGAGAATTCACTTCAACCATTAGTGTCAAAGAAATAATACAATTTTGTGGGGTTGAAGGGAAATATCCAAATACATGTTTTATTCTTTTCAATAATCCATATTTATAGCAATGAAATCCTATTGTTCCTACCCTGAGTGAAGTGATAAATGACTGATTACAAATATCTATGATCTATATTATATTCTTTATTCTCTATAAAGGACCAGAAATGCCTTGCTTACGTATCATTGGGAAGTGCATTAACATAAATACGGCAGTAAGCAGAGGTAATACAAAAGTGTGTAAACTATAAAAACGAGTCAGAGTGGATTGTCCTACACTAGCACTTCCACGTAATAACTCTACCAAAGGCGATCCTATTACAGGAATAGCTTCCGGTACACCTGTTACAATTTTTACTGCCCAATAACCAATTTGATCCCAAGGTAAGGAATAACCAGTCACACCAAAAGATGCGGTCAATACAGCCAAAACCACACCTGTAACCCAAGTCAATTCACGAGGTTTTTTAAAGCCACCGGTGAGATACACACGAAATACGTGCAGGATCATCATTAGGACCATCATACTTGCCGACCATCGATGAACTGATCGGATTAACCAACCAAAATTAGCTTCAGTCATTATATATTGAACAGAAGCAAAAGCTTCAGTAACGGTCGGGCGATAGTAAAAAGTCATAGCAAATCCCGTAGCTACTTGTACTAAAAAACAAGTAAGCGTAATTCCGCCTAAACAATAAAATATATTGACATGCGGAGGAACGTATTTACTAGTTATATCATCTGCAATCGCCTGAATCTCAAGACGTTCTTCGAACCAATCATAGACTTTATTGAGATAGGTAAACTCAAGGAACTCCCCCTCTGAGAACCGTATATGAGAATTTTATCTCGTACGGCTCAAACAGAAACACCCAAATACTGGCTATAACGGATATGTGGAATAAAAAGTTTGAAACTTCTTTAATCCTATGATTCAATCTTTCTCTAAAGATACGAAAGAATAAAAATCTGAAAGCTCTTCTTTGTGGTTATAATGCCAAACTATCAAGTTGGCTCATTCGTCTTTATGTTGATGGTTACAGGCCTCTTGAATCTTCTATTTACCTATTTTTTTTCTTTTCTTTTATTTGTGTGTAATGCAGCTTTACTTCTGTTTTCTTTATTATTGATAGGAATTCTCTTGTTAAGACCCTATAGAATCGATTAAAACCTCAGATTCATACTACAACCACGATGATTCAATAAAACCTTCAAAATAAGTCCCAAAATTCTCTGAGTAAGAATCGGTGGATCATCACTTATTCAATGAATATATATAATGAATAAAAATACAAAGAACGGTTTGTCCTTTAATTCAAAATAAAAAAAGCAGAAAAAGAATAAAAATATTTCAATTTATAACTTCTAACCCTTTTTTTTTAAACTCTTTTTGGTTAATTCTTTTTTGGAGTCCGGCAAGCGAGGTCTGAATATAAAATATGAATCATAGTTATAATAGTTTGTAATCTATTTCATATATTCCGCGCGTTCCAGATACTAGAATGAATATCCGACGAGGTAAAACCATCTGTATCAAGATGACAGAACCGATTTCTGTAGTATCCATAGGATCAATTATAACAAGTCACACACTCATATTCCGGAAATACAGAAACAAAGAAATTCCACGGTCGAACTACCAAAAAATAGAATGGACTAAAAGAGACCTAAATGCTTCACTTGGTTTTGTATTGAAAAGCTATTTAGTAGTTCTTGTTAATCTAATTCATTGAAATTCCGTCCAGTAAAATGGAAGAATTATAAATCTCCAAAATAATAGATAAGAATATCGCAAATAGAGCCATTGCGATACCCATCAAAGGAGTAGTTCCCCAACCGGGAGCTACTTTACCATATTCCGAATTCAATGGTTTCAATAAATCCCCTATAATAGTTCGTCTTGGACCAGATCTAGAACTATCCTCAACGGTTTGTGTAGCCATAAATCCGATTTTGTATTCATTGAGAGTCGTTGACTTTGTATACCATTCTATTGTAAATAAATGATCTTATCATAGATCCGTTGTAGTCTTAAAATTATATAATAATGGAAACAGCAACCTTAGTTGCCATCTCTATATCTGGTTTACTTGTAAGTTTTACTGGGTACGCCTTATATACTGCTTTTGGGCAACCCTCTCAACAACTAAGAGATCCATTCGAGGAACACGGAGACTAGTTGAATTAATGAGCCTCCCAATATTGGGAGGCTCATTAATTCAATTGAGATAGAGATAATCAAAAATCATTTCATCTTTTTAGTTGGAACTTTAGGCGGTTCCCTAAAAAAGATAGCGAAAAAGATTATTCCTAAAGTAGAGACTAAGAGGAATGTATAAACCAATGCTTCCATAGATTCGATTGTGGTTTACAATTATAGCTTCCATACCTGTTTATTTTGGATCGTCTCCCGGATAACTAAAAAGAAAGAGTCAAAGGAAAGGCAGCAATTCAAATCAAGATTTATCCGGTACCCTATTTATGTTAAACTATGTTAAATCACAAAAATAAAGGTGAAAAGTAAGAAATCAATCTTATATCAGACTACTTGTCTTCTTGTAGTCGGATCCCCAAGTTTTTGGAATGCTCCAAATTCTACTTGAGCATCCAAATCGGGGTCAATACCGGCAAAAACATCTCTGAACAAGGTTCTAGCACCATGCCAAATATGTCCGAAGAAAAAGAGTAGAGCAAACGAAGCATGTCCAAAAGTAAACCAACCCCTTGGACTGCTACGAAAAACACCATCGGATTTCAAAGTAGCACGATCTAATTCAAAAATTTCTCCCAATTGAGCACGTCTAGCATATTTTTTCACAGTAGCAGGATCACTATAACTGACTCCATTCAGTTCGCCGCCATAGAACTCCACAGTTACACCTACTTGTTCGACACTATACTTCGATTCTGCCCTTCTAAAAGGAACATCTGCTCTAACAATTCCGTCTCCGTCTACCAAAACAACCGGAAATGTTTCAAAAAAAGTAGGCATACGACGTACAAAAAGTTCACGACCTTCTTTATCTCTAAAGATAGGGTGTCCTAACCACCCAACAGCTATTCCATCCCCGTTGTCCATTGAGCCCGCTCTGAATAATCCCCCTTTTGCCGGATTATTACCGATGTAATCATAAAAAGCTAATTTTTCAGGAATTTTAGACCAAGCTTCTGATAAACTTTGATTTTCGGCTAACCCAGCGCCAACTCTTCGATATATTTCTTGTTGGAAGTATCCCTGATCCCATTGATAACGAGTGGGACCAAATAATTCAATCGGGGTAGTTGCTGAACCATACCACATAGTTCCAGCAACAACAAAAGCGGCAAAAAAAACAGCAGCGATACTACTGGAAAGGACGGTTTCAATATTTCCCATACGTAATCCTTTGTATAGACGTTGGGGCGGACGGACACTAAGATGGAATAGACCTGCTAATATGCCCAATGTACCTGCTGCAATATGATGAGAGGCTATTCCTCCCGGAACAAAAGGATCAAAACCTTCCACACCCCACGCTGGATTTACAGATTGTACCCTTCCGGTTAGTCCATAAGGATCGGACACCCATATTCCAGGACCATACAACCCCGTTACATGAAATGCGCCAAACCCAAAACAAGCCAGTCCTGAAAGAAATAAATGAATTCCAAAAATCTTAGGTAAATCTAAAGAAGGTTTTCCTGTGCGTTCATCACAAAATATTTCTAGATCCCAATACACCCAATGCCAAATAGCTGCCAAAAAGCACAAGCCAGAAAACACAATATGTGCACCGGCCACACCTTCGTAACTCCAAATACCCGGATTCGTTATAGTCCCTCCTGTGATACTCCAACCGCCCCACGAATTGGTTATTCCTAAACGAGTCATGAAGGGTATAACAAACATACCTTGTCTCCACATTGGATCAAGAACAGGGTCAGAGGGATCAAAAACCGCTAATTCGTATAGAGCCATCGAACCGGCCCAACCAGCAACTAGAGCTGTATGCATTATATGGACAGAAAGCAAACGACCCGGATCATTCAATACGACGGTATGAACACGATACCAAGGCAAACCCATGGAAATACCCCTTTCTCAACGAAAAATAGACACTATGTAACTTTATTGCATTGGAAAAAACTATGCCATGTACCCCCCCCTTTTTTCAGTAGATTATCTCGAAGAAAGGATTAATATTTGTTCTATTCTTATTCTTTTAGTAATAATGGAAGAGTTCTGTTTGTAGGAACAAAAAGAAGCAGATCTATTCTATATCCGATAAGTACCAATACGCAATGGTAGGGGGGAGGGATCCCACGTTCATTTTCTATGAGTGAAAGCATACATATTTGTTCATATCATTAAAAAGACCTATTCCTAATAATTTTCTCCTTTAGTCATAGTCATTCTGTCTTCTTTTTTTATTTTATGTTATGAACTTATTCACTTTATGGATAAACTATGATAAAGGCTAATCTTATTAATATTAAGACAATAAACCCATTGTTACGCTTCCACACCAAAGTAAGATATAGTACTTAATTCTTTTTTTCTTTAATGCCTATTGGTGTTCCAAAAGTACCTTTTCGAAGTCCTGGAGAGGAAGATGCATCTTGGGTTGACGTATAGTGCGACTTGTCAGATATATTGGGTCACATGGGATTCCCCCATTTTCTCCCCCGATCGAGATATCCTCTCTTTCGCCCAAGAAAGATTGATTGACTTATCAAAAATTTGGAGCGTGAAATGCAATTATATTGATTTTGTTTTTTTTGGGGGGGAGGTATCCAGATTAATATTATCAATTAGAATAATTTATGGTTTAGAATACTTTATAGTTGTCTCGATTGGACCAATAAAATGAAGTATCCAGGCTCCGTTTACAAAAAACCCAATTGGTAATATATCTATGATTACTACCTTTATCATATTCTATTTTTAATTTATAAACAGGAGTGATCTTAAACTGTTTAATCAATCGAGTAATATAATGAATACATTGAATATTTGGCAGAAGACATGACATAAAAAAAATTGAAAAATAAAAAAGCCATATCAAAAAGACTTGGTATTGGGACATTTGTCCTATATGTGCAAATAAAAATAGGGCCGATCTTTACTTGACTTGGAGTAGAACATAAACCTAACAAAATTGAAGAAACCCATTCCGGAACAAGAAAATGACATCGTGATTTGTATTCAATCTCGATGAAACAATACATCAATGAGAAGTTCGTTCGATAAATTTAGTCAATTACTTTTCTATTTTTTGCTATTTATAGGTAAAGTAAACAGACCAAAACGAATCTTTCTTGAAAAATAAAAATGGAATCAAAAAAGTCCTTTGTTAGAAGGAGTCCAAAAGAATGCGGGCTGTAATCTACACATTGATTCTTTTTTTCGCGATTTTTGATAACCTGTATGCATCAAAAGGTGCGCGTATGGTTCCTAAAGATACAATTTTATCCTAATCAACCGCCTTTATCGAGAAAGATTACTTTTTTTAGGCCAAGAGGTTGATAGCGAGATTTCGAATCAACTTATTGGTCTTATGGTATATCTTAGTATAGAGGATGATACCAAAGATCTGTATTTGTTTATAAACTCTCCCGGGGGGTGGGTAATACCCGGAGTAGCTATTTATGATACTATGCAATTTGTAGGACCAGATGTACAGACAATATGCATGGGATTAGCCGCTTCAATGGGATCTTTTATTCTGGTCGGAGGAGAAATTACCAAACGTCTAGCATTCCCTCATGCTCGGCGCCAATGAGTTTTGTATTTGAGAGAAAAAAGAAGACTATGCCTTCGCCATATGAAATATGACTATTAAGTAATAATAGCATGGCATTTTGAATTCGATATGAGAAAAAAAAAACCATTCGATTCTATATCGAAAGAGTAGTATGAGATAAGGGGCATTTCCGATTTTATCTGATCTATCGGAAGCCTATTGCAGCGTCACAAACTTTTTTGTTTTCCCCCCAGAAGACTAATTATGTTATGAAAGAATAAAAAAAAAAAAAAGAAACTTTGGGATTGTTGAATAAAAGACTAAATAAATATCTATATAAATATAAAGCAACGGAGCCATCATAGTATTTTTTAACTACTCCAAAATAAAAGGAAGGATGATTATTGGATTATTTACCGATCTGGGTCTAGTATGATAGACCCTATATTTTCTGTTTCTTCGATGGGAGGGAAAAGTGAATTCCATTGTAGAGCCGTATGCAATGCGCAAAAGATAAAGATGCCTGTACGGTTGTTCAATTCTATCTTGTTTTTCGTAGTATTTATTATTCTTTATTTGATTTGTTCTCTTTGATTTATCTTCGAGATAGAAGAACCATTTTTTATGTTATATAATCAGGGTAATGATCCATCAACCTGCTAGTTCTTTTTATGAGGCACAAACGGGAGAATTTATCCAGGAAGCGGAAGAACTGCTGAAGTTACGCGAAACCATCACAAGGGTTTATGTACAAAGAACGGGCAAACCTTTATGGGTTGTATCCGAAGACATGGAAAGAGATGTTTTTATGTCAGCAACAGAAGCCCAAGCTCATGGAATTGTTGATCTTGTAGCGGTAGAATAAAAAATAACAGGTATTTCACGAAAATAAAATACGCAATTCAAAATTTTTACCTACCGGGGTTTGATATAGTATTATATTAATTAATCTATTAATATAGAATTATCAATATAGAAGTAATTCCTAATCATCCGGTTAGGATCGATCTAAACCAATTCATTATGTATACGAGTCAACATGCCAACTATTAAACAACTTATTAGAAAGACACGACAGCCAATCAGAAATGTCACGAAATCCCCCGCCCTTGGGGGATGCCCTCAGCGACGAGGAACATGTACTAGGGTGTATGTGTGACTCGTTCAGAGCATGGACTGGGACAAAAGAAAAGAACCCATTTTTCCAGTATCAATGATCAGTACCAATAAATAGGATAAAATGGAAGAAATCCATTCACTATATAAAAAGGATCTATCATATCCTTCTACTGTTTATCAAATTTTATGGTTTCTATTGGTGTAAATCGTAAATCCAAGCGTCTCAATTTTCAATTTAAGATGAAAAAGAATTTCCCATTGGTAGCAAATGGTTATCCATTAAGCAGGGAAAATATTATTTAAATTAAAAGGCAAAAAGATTATGCCCTTACTCTTGCAACAACGGACTAACAGGGTCAGCTACACAGCTAATCTTCATAATTAAATATCGTTACTGTATAGGTAGATCTCGTTGTGAAAGACTGATTACTGGATAATTCATAGGTAGAGCCAAAGAGTGTAAACTGTACAAGTTAACAATAGCATTGATTAAATGAAAGAAGGGGCTCCGGTGTATAGAGGGGACCTCGCCGTTTAAAAAGTAACCATAGAAACGATGGAACCCACGATTTTTTTATCCATTTAGATTTACTACTTTGTGTTTTTATTTAATATGCTTTTTTTAATATCTAGTATCACTATCCATACAATTTCTTATTTTTATTTCGAGGTGAAATGCCTAGAAGAAAAAAAGAGAAAATCGTGGTCAGGAAGGTTATAGTAGCAAAAGCCATTGGAGTTTTTATTTTATACATTGGACGAATCCGTTTTGTTATTCAAAAATTAGGAAAGGGAAAAGGAATAACTGAAAGAAGGGAAATCAATTAGTTATTCATCGAAGTTTCATTTATTCAATGACCAGAATTAAACGAGGATATATAGCTCGAAGACGTAGAACAAAAATTCGTTTATTTGCATCAAGTTTTCGAGGGGCTCATTCAAGACTTACTAGAACTATTACTCAACAGAAAATAAGAGCTTTGTTTTCGGCTTATCGGGATAGAGGTAGGAAAAAGAGAGATTTTCGTCGTTTGTGGATCACTCGGATAAATGCAGTAATTCGCGGTAATAGCGTATACTATAGTTATAATAAGTTAATACACAATCTGTACAAGAGGCAGTTGCTTCTTAATCGTAAAATACTTGCGCAAATAGCTATATTAAATAGAAATTGTCTTTATATGATTTCCAATGAAATTATAAAATAAGTAGATTGGAAGGAATTCATGGGAATGTTTTAAATTTTAAATAGAGTTCGCTGGAGAATTAACTCCGGGAAGGTAGAATAGAAATTAGTATGATACCATATAATAATATGATAAGGTCGCCAAAATGAACAAACAACACGTTCAATAAAAAAAGATTGATTCTTTTTTTTTCTTATGATACAACAATCAAAATCTGGATTCGCGAATTTTTCGAACAAAACATCAATCCGCCTTTGAGTTCGTATTAGAATTTTGATTCAAGTGAAGAATAAACCTATTTCTTTTTGATTCTAAGACCAGTAGTTCTAGTGGTCGACTCACCTCTTTCAAATTGTTTCTCATTATTAAGAAAAGGTAACAAAGATAAAATACGAGCTTGCTTTATAGCACTAGCAATTAATCGTTGTTGTTTTAAGTTTAATCGATTCACCCGTCTAGATAATATTTTTCCTTGTTCACTAATAAATCGACTAATTAAACTCATGTTTCTATAATCAATTCGATCCCCCGATCCAATCGGGGGCAAACGCCTACGAAAAGATCGCTTGGATTTAAAATAGAGTCGCTTGGGTTTATCCATGATTTGTTTATTCCTTATCCCGAAAATCCAATTTTGATGAGGGATTTTGGGTTGTTTATCTTTAAATATATGTTATATAGAATATATATATAATATATATCATTTTGAATCTTCCTTGTAAGGGTGACATACAGGCGATCGGATCAGTTCGATCTATTTCTTTATCTCCCCATGAATTGTATGTTTGTAACAAAAGGGACAGAATTTTCTCAATTCCAATCGACTAGGCGTATTATGTCGATTCTTTTGAGTAATATATCTGGAAATACCAATACTCATTGATTCCTTATTAGCACCATTTCGAGTACATTTGGCACATTCCAAAATAACTGTTACTCGAACATCTTTACCCTTGGCCATGAACCTCCTTTGGATTTTTTATTTAACCAACTATTCCATTTTCCAATCCAAAGAGAAGAAAGGAACAAAAAAAAATAGAAGTTGCTAACTCGAAATCAAATTCTGAAAGATTTCGTTGAAATCAAGATAGTAATATAATTAAATAAGTAATAGAAGAATTTCTAACTACATTTATAATCCCAGTAAAGTATTTCATTTTTCATTTAAGTATTTTGTATAATATTGTTGACCTAGCCATCAATTTCCATTTCCGTTCTCATTCTCTTATCTTATTAATTTAAATTAAATTTAATTTAGAGTCCCGGTCCGAGTTCCGAGTTTTACTGAAGTTGAATCCACTTTTATGCTTTCTCTTTTCGAACTTATTATAATTTAATAAATTCGAAAATTCAAAGAAGGGAAGGGAAGGGGAGGGATTAGTCACTGATATTTGATTATATCTCTAATCTTCTTCACCCCCTCCCATGTCAATAACTAGAACGATAATTAAAAAAAGGAGAATATCAACGCATCCGGGAATAAACGATTGATCTCTATCAATAGACCTGCTAAAGACCCAAACCATAAAGTACTTACTACCGGTGCCACGGAGAGATATGTTTTTAGATCTCGCATTTTAAATCCTCCTTATTTATTGTAATTTGTAATACATATATGATCAGACATATATGTAATTAATGATCACTTGTATTTGTACGCGGAATGCCTAATTATAATGGAAATATACAACGATTCAGTAGCTATTCCTTTTCTTAAAAAAAAGAAAAAAAAAATACACCCTTTTATGTCCCAACATTCCCGAAAAATATTATATTCATTTTTTTTACAGCGGGTTTAATTATACGTTACGTATATAAGTCTTTTATTATACTTAATAATATGTTATATGATATGAGATAAAAAAAATAAATGACAAGATAATTTTTGTATATGAATGGATAAAATAAAGATGTGGAAAACAATACAGGTATTCTCTACAATGACACTGTCGACCAATGGAAAGGGATGTAGCGCAGCTTGGTAGCGCGTTTGTTTTGGGTACAAAATGTCACGGGTTCAAATCCTGTCATCCCTACCTATTACTTATCTTATGAGCAGTAACAAGGGATTAATTGAAATCGATTCAAATTGGGTATCCATAATCCAATACATAATATGATCAATCTTGCATTTTACAATATTCTATATAATTCTATATAATATAATAGTAGATGCATGCAAAAATATATATATTAGGGTTACAAAATATTTAGAAAGCGCTCTTAGTTCAGTTCGGTAGAACGTGGGTCTCCAAAACCCGATGTCGTAGGTTCAAATCCTACAGAGCGTGATTCCATTCTTGTTATTCTTAGGTCGAAAATTACAATGAAATAATTGAACAGTAATCTAAATTTGACCCCCTATGGATTAAAATTAAAACAAGTAGGGGGTCAATAAAAAAAAGAGATATTAATTAATCAAAGGTCCAACTGATCACCACGTCTGTATTGTAAATATGCAGTTACAAATAATCCAGCCAAAGTAATAGGAATTAGACCTAAGACAATTCCAAATAGCAAAACTTCAATCATTTCAATTTGTTTGAAAGGAGAAAGGGAGAGGTAATATCTATTCTTAAATATTAATTCGTATTGCACATGAATCTTAATGACCAAGAATTTGAAATTGACACGGTAAGAAACTATAGAATATATGGAATACCACAGAAAGATTTCTTTTTTTTATGAATTATTCATTCAATTAATTTCAAATAAGTCGTATCTTGTTCAAACTGATAAATAGAGCTGAAGTTATAGTTAAAACCGCTAGTAGAAAACCGAAATAACTAGTTATGGTAGGCATAAAGAGGCTAAATGAAATATGTTATTTTTTTTTATACATATGTTTATAAAGCACTTCCCTAAATTTCAATTTTAGTTTTGAAAGAGATAAACAAAAATACCAATTGAAAGAATAAGTTCAATTGAAAGTTTTTGATTCAGCAATTATTATCATTATAAATAGTAATAAAAAAATAGAGTGACATAGGTAAGAAATCAATTCATCATCTGTGATATCTATTCATCCCGTGATTCCGAATCAACAGATTCGATTCATTGTGCAACTCTTAAAAACAAATATTATTATACTAATAATTACTATCTATATTAATAATTACTATAACTATACTAATATTATATTAATATTATAAATAATAATAAAGAATTTTAAATAATAAAAAACTGTGTTGGGTAACTTCATTCAAAAAATAAATGAATTTGAATCACTTAAAATTTAAAATTGGAAAATCATTTCTATTTTTTTTTTATCTTTTTTTTATTATTGTATGGAATATATTGTGTATTTTCGAACCAAAAATGACCTTATAGTATAATGCCTCTTACTTTATTACTTTCCTTTTTTTTACTTTAATTTGAACTCATTAGATTCAGTAGTAGGTTCATTCACATAATATCTCAAATAAGAAGAAAAAGAGTTTTGCAGAATCTAATCGTGTTTAAAATTAGAAAGCCCCGACTTTCTAATTCTAATTAGGTCACGAAAGACCCAAAGGGCCTAATACAACAATGCTTGCATCGTGAATATTGATTCTTATTCTACTTGCTTGTTCTCTTTCTTTCATCGAAGACTATCTACTAGTCTTACTTGTTACTGGACAACTAATCAATTCCTTAAAAATGAAAAAAAAAGGGGGGTTCCAACAAAAAACATCTTCTACAACTACAAAAAGAAAGAATATTTATAGATTTCGCATCTAATTGAATTAGAAAGGAATATGATAATCTCCCTCGTGAATTATTCGAAAGCAATCTCACATTATATCTGATTTTCAGTTTCTAATCCGAAGCCAATAATGGAGAGAACCCTTATACTACTATTATACTACTACAGGAATTTGATAAATTTTCTATTGAATGATATAACATCGACAAGCAACAATAAAAGAAAAAAATAAATTATCTAGCACTCCATTTCGATACTGATTGTGAAATTGCGTTGCTGTGTCAGAAGAAGGATAGCTATACTGATTCGGTAT